GTTAATGTAGCTTAAGCAAAGCAAAGCACTGAAAATGCTTAGATGGGTATTTTATACCCCATAAACATTTTAAAGGTTTGGTCCCAGCCTTCTTATTGTCTGTTAGTAAAATTACACATGCAAGTCTCCGCCCTCCTGTGAGAATGCCCTTTAAATCCTTTAGATCCAAAGGAGCTGGTATCAAGTTCACTCTTATTCAAGAATAGCTCATGACACCTTGCTCAGCCACACCCCCACGGGAAACAGCAGTGATAAAAATTAGGCTAATAAACGAAAGTTTGACCTAGTTATACTACATTAAGGGTTGGTAAATTTCGTGCCAGCCGCCGCGGTCATACGATTAACCCAAGTTAATAAGCATCGGCGTAAAACGTGTTAAAGGAGAAAATTACAAGTAAAGCTAAGACCTAACTAAGCTGTAGAAAGCATTAGTTATAAGAAAATCAAATTACTAAAGTAACTTTATTATATCTTATACACGATAGCTAAGAACCAAACTGGGATTAGATACCCCACTATGCTTAGCCCTAAACCAAAACAATTAAATAACAAAACTGTTCGCCAGAGAACTACTAGCAACAGCTTAAAACTCAAAGGACTTGGCGGTGCTTTATATCCATCTAGAGGAGCCTGTTCTATAATCGATACACCCCGATAAACCTCACCACTTCTTGCTAATTCCGCCTATATACCGCCATCTTCAGCAAACCCTTAAAAGGCATAGCAGTAAGCCAAAATATTTTACATAAAAACGTTAGGTCAAGGTGTAGCTTATGAGGTGGGAAGAAATGGGCTACATTTTCTAGACAATAGAATAACCACTTTAAACGAAAGCCTTTATGAAATTAAAGACTAAAGGAGGATTTAGTAGTAAGTCAAGAATAGAGTGCTTGACTGAATAAGGCCATGAAGCACGCACACACCGCCCGTCACCCTCTTCAAGTATATAATGCTAAAATATAATTAATTCTCAGCTAACTTATATTAGAAGAGATAAGTCGTAACAAGGTAAGCATACTGGAAAGTGTGCTTGGATGAATCAAAATGTAGCTTAATTAAAGCACCTGACTTACACTCAGGAGATTTCACACTTCGTGGCCGTTTTGAACCAATACTAGCCCATAAAATAAACTTAAAGTTAAAAAAATAATTAAAATAAAACAAAACATTTAACTGGCATTAAAGTATAGGAGATAGAAATAATTTTACTGGCGCAATAGAGATAGTACCGTAAGGGAACGATTGAAAGAAATTAATAAAAGTATAGAACAGCAAAGATTACCCCTTGTACCTTTTGCATAATGACTTAACTAGAACAACCTTAGCAAAGAGCACTTCAGTTAATTATCCCGAAACCAGACGAGCTATTCACGAACAACTAATAGAGCTAACTCATCTATGTGGCAAAATAGTGAGAAGATTTGTGAATAGTGGTGATATGCCTACCGAGCCTGGTGATAGCTGGTTATCCAGATAAGAATTTCAGTTCAACTTTAAGCTTACCTAAAAAACATTAAATTTTAATGTAAGCTTAAATGTTAATCTGCAGAGGTACAGCTCTGCAGAATAAGAATACAACCTTAATTAGTGAGTAAATTTATTTAACAACCATAGTTGGCCTAAGAGCAGCCACCAATTAAGAAAGCGTTCAAGCTCAACAATAAAATTCATATTTAATTCAAAAAATAACATAAACTCCTAACATAACCACTGGATTATTCTACCTATCCGTAGAAGAGATACTGTTAAAATGAGTAACAAGATTCTATATCTCCATACACACGTGTATATCAGACCGAATCCCAACTGATAGTTAACAAATAAATAAACCTACATATTAATTGACAATTTATTATCATTATATTGTTAATCCAACACCGGGGTGTACATAAGGAAAGATTAAAAAAAGTAAAAGGAACTCGGCAAACATAAACCCCGCCTGTTTACCAAAAACATCACCTCTAGCATTACCAGTATTAGAGGCACTGCCTGCCCAGTGACATTAGTTAAACGGCCGCGGTATCCTGACCGTGCAAAGGTAGCATAATCATTTGTTCCTTAATTAGGGACTTGTATGAATGGCCTCACGAGGGTTTAACTGTCTCTTACTTTTAATCAGTGAAATTGACCTTCCCGTGAAGAGGCGGGAATATAAAAATAAGACGAGAAGACCCTATGGAGCTTAAATTTAAGTGTTCAACAAAATTTTAACTCAATCCAACAGGAATAACAACATTTTAACTGAGCAATAAATTTTGGTTGGGGTGACCTCGGAGCATAACAAAACCTCCGAGCAATTTAACTTAGACCTACCAGTCAAAGTGATATAACCTATTGATCCAATCATATTGATCAACGAAACAAGTTACCCTAGGGATAACAGCGCAATCCTATTCGAGAGTTCATATCGACAATAGGGTTTACGACCTCGATGTTGGATCAGGACATCCAAATGGTGTAGCAGCTATTAAAGGTTCGTTTGTTCAACGATTAAAGTCCTACGTGATCTGAGTTCAGACCGGAGAAATCCAGGTCGGTTTCTATCTATTAAAAATTTCTCCCAGTACGAAAGGACAAGAGAAATGAAGCCTACTCCAAAAAGTGCTTCTACAGACTAACAGATGAATACATCTTAATCTGAACAACTATTCATAAACATTTATCCTAGACCAGGATTCGTTAGAGTGGCAGAGCCCGGTAATTGCATAAAACTTAAACCTTTATTTTCAGAGGTTCAATTCCTCTCTCTAACAACATGTTTATAATCAACCTCCTTATTCTAATTGTTCCCGTACTTCTAGCAGTTGCCTTCTTGACCCTAGTTGAACGAAAAATTCTAGGATATATACAAATACGAAAAGGACCTAATATTGTAGGACCATATGGCCTCCTTCAACCTATTGCCGACGCCGTAAAACTCTTTATTAAAGAGCCCTTACGCCCACTAACATCATCAGTATCCATATTCATTGCCGCACCAATCCTCGCACTCACATTAGCTTTAACTATATGACTTCCACTTCCTATGCCTTATCCCCTCATCAATATAAATCTTGGTATTCTGTTCCTCCTCGCAGTCTCTAGTTTATCTGTATACTCTATCCTATGATCCGGATGGTCTTCAAACTCAAAATATGCACTAATCGGCGCATTACGAGCAGTAGCCCAAACAATTTCATATGAAGTAACCCTTGCCATTATTCTCTTATCAGTATTACTAACAAGCGGTTCATACTCTCTCGGAAACCTAATTATTACACAAGAACATGCATGATTACTATTTACATCCTGACCATTAGCTATAATATGATACATCTCCACTTTAGCGGAAACTAATCGTGCACCCTTTGACCTTACAGAAGGAGAATCAGAATTAGTCTCAGGCTTTAATGTTGAATACGCCGCAGGCCCATTTGCACTATTTTTCTTAGCCGAATACGCTAATATCATTATGATAAATATTTTAACCGTAATTCTTTTCCTAGGCACATTCCACAACTCCCACTGACCCGAACTATACTCAATTAATTTTATAATCAAAGCTCTCATATTAATTTCCTCTTTCCTATGAGTACGCGCTTCATACCCTCGATTCCGATATGATCAACTAATACACTTATTATGAAAAAACTTTCTCCCTTTAACTTTAGCCCTCTGCATATGACATGTAGCATTTCCAATTTTCACTTCAAGCATTCCCCCACAATCATAAGAAATATGTCTGACAAAAGAGTTACTTTGATAGAGTAAATCATAGAGGTTTAAATCCTCTTATTTCTAGAATCATAGGAATCGAACCTACCCCTGAGAAATCAAAAATCTCCGTGCTACCATTCTACACCAAGTTCTAGTAAGGTAAGCTAATTTAAGCTATCGGGCCCATACCCCGAAAATGTCGGTTAATACCTTCCCCTACTAATTAATCCTATAATTTTTATTATCCTCTTAGGAACCATTATATTAGGAACATCCATCGTAATAACAAGCTCACATTGATTTATAACTTGACTGGGCTTCGAGATAAATATAATAGCCATTGTACCAATTCTTATAAAGAAATATTCCCCCCGATCAATAGAAGCCGCAACTAAATACTTTCTAACACAAGCTACAGCATCCATAATCCTCATATTAGCTATCATTATTAATCTAATATATTCTGGTCAATGAACAATTAAAAATATAGAGAATTATACTGCCTCAACACTTATTACTATTGCCCTTGTAATAAAACTAGGTTTAGCCCCTTTCCACTTTTGAGTTCCAGAAGTAACCCAAGGAGTATCCTTAAATTCAGGTTTAATTCTCTTAACATGACAGAAAATTGCTCCATTAACCCTTTTATACCAAATCTATTCATCAATTAACACAAACTTACTCTTACTGATATCACTAACATCTATTATAATTGGCGGCTGAGGGGGCCTTAATCAAACACAACTACGCAAAATTATAGCATATTCATCTATTGCCCACATAGGTTGAATAATAACAATTTTAATTTATAACCCTAACCTCTCCCTCCTAAACCTACTTATTTATATTTTCATAACCTCCTCAATATTTATACTACTAATTTTTACTTCAACCACCTCTACCTTATCCTTATCCCTTACCTGAAACAAAGCTCCTATCATTACAATCATATCCCTAATTACTCTTTTATCTTTAGGAGGCCTTCCTCCATTAACAGGGTTTATACCAAAATGAATAATCATCCAAGAATTAACAAAAAACAATAGCGTAATCTTACCTACCTTAATAGCAATCTTAGCATTACTTAATTTATTCTTCTATATACGCCTTACATACTCAACTGCTTTAACAATATTTCCTACAATAAATAATATAAAACTTACATGACAATTTCAAAACATAAACATTCTACCAATAATAATACCACTAATCACAATCTCAACTCTAACCTTACCTTTAACCCCATTACTCATTCTACTGAACTAGAAGTTTAGGTTACGTAGACCAAGAGCCTTCAAAGCTCTAAGCAAGTAGATTTTACTTAACTTCTGAATATAAGGACTGCAAGACTTTATCTTACATCAATTGAATGCAAATCAACCACTTTTATTAAGCTAAGCCCTTCCTAGATTGGAGGGCTATAATCCCTCGAAATTTTAGTTAACAGCTAAATACCCTAAACAACTGGCTTCAATCTACTTCTCCCGCCTTGAAAGAAGCGAAAGTAGGCGGGAGAAGCCCCGGCAGAATTGAAGCTGCTTCTTTGAATTTGCAATTCAATATGATTTTTTCACCACAGGACTTTGGTAAAAAAAGGATTTACACCTTTATCTTTAGATTTACAGTCTAATGCTTAATTCAGCCATTTTACCCTTACCTATGTTCATAACTCGCTGACTCTTTTCCACTAATCATAAAGATATTGGAACATTATATATAATTTTTGGTGCTTGAGCCGGCATAGCTGGTACTGCCCTGAGTATTCTAATCCGGGCCGAACTCGGTCAACCAGGTGCTTTACTTGGTGATGACCAAATTTATAATGTTATTGTAACAGCCCATGCTTTTGTCATAATTTTCTTTATAGTAATACCTATTATAATAGGTGGCTTTGGTAACTGACTAATTCCACTAATAATTGGTGCTCCTGATATGGCTTTCCCTCGTATAAATAATATAAGTTTTTGACTCCTTCCACCTTCTTTCCTTCTACTATTAGCTTCTTCCACTGTTGAAGCTGGAGCAGGGACAGGTTGAACTGTATATCCCCCTTTAGCCGGAAATTTAGCTCATGCAGGTGCCTCAGTTGACCTCGCAATTTTTTCCCTACATCTAGCAGGTGTATCATCTATTCTCGGTTCAATTAACTTTATCACAACAATTATTAACATGAAACCTCCAGCCCTATCACAATATCAAACTCCCTTATTTGTCTGATCCGTTCTAATCACTGCTGTTTTACTCCTATTATCACTACCAGTCCTAGCAGCAGGAATTACTATATTATTGACGGATCGAAATCTAAACACAACTTTCTTTGACCCTGCAGGGGGAGGTGATCCCATTCTTTATCAACATTTATTCTGATTCTTTGGTCATCCGGAAGTTTATATTCTTATCTTACCTGGTTTTGGTATTATCTCACATGTAGTTACTTATTATTCAGGAAAAAAAGAGCCTTTTGGATATATAGGAATAGTTTGAGCAATAATATCTATTGGATTCCTGGGTTTTATTGTGTGAGCTCATCATATATTCACTGTCGGCTTAGATGTTGATACACGAGCCTACTTTACATCCGCCACAATAATTATTGCAATTCCTACTGGAGTAAAAGTGTTCAGCTGACTAGCAACTTTACACGGAGGAAATATTAAATGATCCCCTGCTATACTATGAGCTCTGGGATTTATTTTCCTTTTTACTGTGGGCGGATTAACTGGAATCGTCCTAGCTAATTCATCCTTAGATATCGTATTACATGATACATATTATGTAGTTGCTCACTTCCATTATGTATTATCTATGGGAGCTGTATTCGCAATTATCGCTGGCTTTGTTCATTGATTTCCCTTATTTACAGGCTATTCTCTCAGCCCAACTTGAGCTAAAATTCATTTCGCCATTATATTTATTGGTGTTAATATAACATTTTTCCCCCAACATTTCCTAGGTTTATCTGGAATACCCCGACGATACTCTGACTATCCAGATGCTTACACAACCTGAAACACTGTTTCATCTATAGGGTCTTTTATTTCACTAACAGCCGTTATCGTAATAGTATTTATAATCTGGGAAGCATTTGCATCGAAACGAGAAGTATGTTCAGTCGAATTAACTACTACAAATATCGAATGAATATATGGATGCCCTCCTCCTTATCATACTTTTGAGGAACCTGTATATATTAATTCTAAATAGCAAGAAAGGAAGGAATCGAACCCCCTAAAACTGGTTTCAAGCCAACTTCATAACCTTTATGTCTTTCTCAATGAGGTATTAGTATAATAATACATAACTTTGTCAAGGTTAAACTACAGGCGAAACTCCTGTATATCTCTATGGCGTATCCATTTCAAATAGGCTTGCAAGATGCCACATCACCTATTATAGAAGAACTAACAAATTTTCATGACCATGCATTAATAATTGTGTTTTTAATTAGCTCTTTAGTTTTATATATTATTTCTGCTATATTAACTACTAAACTTACCCATACTAGCACGATAGATGCTCAGGCAGTAGAAACAATCTGAACTATTTTACCCGCTATTATTTTAGTTTTAATTGCACTGCCTTCCCTACGTATTCTTTATATAATAGACGAAATTAATAACCCTACTTTAACCATCAAGACAGTAGGCCATCAATGATATTGAAGTTATGAATATACCGATTATGATGAACTAAATTTTGACTCTTATATAATCCCTACCTCCGAATTAAAACCTGGTGATCTCCGCCTACTTGAAGTAGACAATCGCGCAGTCTTGCCAATAGAAATAACAATTCGCGTCCTAGTAACATCTGAAGATGTCCTTCATTCATGAGCAATCCCCTCTCTAGGTTTAAAAACTGATGCTATCCCCGGACGATTAAACCAAACTACTCTTTTAGCAACTCGCCCAGGCTTATATTATGGACAATGCTCTGAAATCTGTGGCTCTAATCACAGCTTCATGCCAATTGTTCTTGAACTTGTACCTTTAAAGATTTTTGAAAAATGATCTTCATCAATAATTTAATTTCATTAAGAAGCTACAGCAGCATTAACCTTTTAAGTTAAAGAGTGAGAGTTTAGACCTCTCCTTAATGAAATGCCACAACTCGACACTTCAACATGATTTATTACAATTATCTCTATACTTTTAACATTATTTATTTTATTTCAATTAAAAATCTCAAAATTTATATATCCTAATATACCTGAATCTAAGCCATTAAAGACTTTCAAACAAAACACTCCTTGAGAATCTAAATGAACGAAAATTTATTCGCCTCTTTCGCTACCCCAACAATAATAGGTCTTCCCATTGTTATTTTAATTATTATATTTCCTAGTATAATATTTCCTACTCCTAACCGACTTATTACAAATCGACTATCCACCCTTCAACAATGACTAATCCAACTAACATCCAAACAAATAATAACTATTCATAATAAAAAAGGCCAAACATGAACACTTATATTAATATCCTTAATTTTATTCATTGGTTCAACAAATCTATTAGGATTATTACCCCATTCTTTTACTCCTACTACCCAACTCTCTATAAATCTTGGCATAGCAATCCCTTTATGAGCAGGAGCAGTAATTACCGGGTTTCGATATAAAACCAAAGCCTCACTAGCCCATTTCTTACCTCAAGGGACTCCTCTTCCACTAATTCCTATATTAATTATTATTGAAACTATTAGCTTATTTATTCAACCTATAGCATTAGCTGTACGACTTACAGCTAATATTACAGCCGGACATCTTCTCATTCATTTAATTGGAGGCGCCACACTAGTACTCTCAAATATTAGCCCAACTACCGCACTTATTACATTTATCATCCTAATAATATTAACTATCCTTGAATTTGCAGTAGCCTTGATTCAAGCCTATGTTTTCACATTACTAGTCAGTCTTTATCTGCATGATAATACCTAATGACCCACCAAACTCATGCTTACCATATAGTCAACCCTAGTCCCTGACCACTAACCGGTGCTCTATCAGCTTTACTCTTAACATCTGGTCTAGTAATATGATTTCATTTTAACTCAACTAATCTTATTATATTAGGATTATTGGGTAACATACTAACTATATATCAATGATGACGTGATGTAATCCGAGAAGGAACCTTTCAAGGACATCACACACCAATCGTCCAAAAAGGCCTACGCTACGGAATAATCCTTTTTATCGTATCAGAAGTATTTTTCTTTGCCGGATTCTTCTGAGCCTTTTACCACTCAAGCCTAGCCCCTACACATGAACTTGGAGGATATTGACCCCCTGCCGGTATTAAGCCCTTAAATCCATTAGAAGTTCCCCTACTCAATACATCCGTCCTATTAGCTTCAGGTGTTTCCATTACCTGAGCCCATCATAGCCTAATAGAAGGAAATCGAAAACATACAATTCAAGCTCTTTTTATTACAATCGCCTTAGGGGTATATTTTACCCTACTACAAGCAGCAGAATATTACGAAGCACCATTTACTATCTCAGATGGTGTTTACGGCTCTACATTTTTTATATCCACAGGATTCCATGGTTTCCACGTCATTATTGGTTCAACATTCTTAATAATTTGTCTCTTACGACAATTCAACTTCCACTTTACATCAAAACACCACTTTGGCTTTGAAGCAGCAGCATGATACTGACATTTCGTAGATGTAGTTTGACTATTCTTATATGTATCAATTTACTGATGAGGCTCATATTCTCTTAGTATTACTAGTACAATTGACTTCCAATCAATTAGCCTCGGTATAACCCGAGAGAGAGTAATCAATATATTCCTTGCCTTAATAACAAATATTTTATTAGCTTCATTACTTGTAATAATCGCATTTTGATTGCCCCAACTAAATATTTATTCAGAAAAAGCAAGTCCTTATGAATGTGGGTTTGACCCAATGGGCTCCGCACGCCTTCCTTTTTCTATAAAATTTTTCCTTATTGCCATCACATTTCTGTTATTTGATCTAGAAATTGCTCTACTTCTTCCCCTCCCATGGGCCTCTCAGACAAATAATTTAAATATAATAACTATTATAGCCCTGGCCCTTATTTTTTTACTCGCTATAAGTCTAGCCTATGAATGATTACATCAAGGTCTCGAATGAACTGAATATGATAATTAGTTTAATAAAAACAAATGATTTCGACTCATTAAATTATGATAAATTTCATAATTATCAAATGTCTCTAGTCTACATAAATGCCGCCCTCGCATTTTCTATCTCTATATTAGGACTTTTAATATATCGAACACATCTGATATCATCCTTGCTATGTTTAGAAGGAATAATACTATCACTATTTACTCTAGGGGCAATAACAATTTTAATCACACACTTTACACTGGCGAGTATATTACCAATTGTACTTCTAGTATTCGCTGCATGCGAAGCAGCTGTTGGTCTATCACTATTAGTTATAGTATCAAACACATATGGTGCCGACTTTGTCCAAAATCTAAACTTATTACAATGTTAAAACTTATTATCCCCTCCATTATAATAATTCCCCTCACCTGATTAAGTAACAAAAAGAACATTTGAATCAATACAACCCTCTACAGCTTATTAATTGCTCTAATAACCTTAAACCTCTTTCATCAGCCAGATAATAATGCCCTTTACTTTTCTACCACTTTTTATTCTGACTCCCTTTCCACTCCTCTCCTCACACTAACCACATGACTCTTACCATTAATAATTATTGCCAGCCAAAACCACCTCATAAATGAAATAGAAATACGGAAAAAAACATATATTTCAATATTAATCTTACTCCAAATTTTTCTCATTATAACATTCTCTGCCTCAGAATTAATCTTATTTTATATTTTATTTGAAGCCACCCTTGTACCTACCTTAATCCTTATCACACGTTGAGGTAACCAAACAGAACGTTTAAATGCTGGATTATACTTTTTATTCTATACACTAATTGGCTCTCTCCCCTTATTAGTTGCCCTTGTCTACATTCAAAATCTACTAGGCACACTCAATATTTCCATTACCCATATCTGAACTCAAAACATTTTAAACTCTTGATCAAATGATTTCTTATGACTAGCATGCATAATAGCATTCCTAGTAAAAATACCATTATATGGGCTTCACTTGTGGCTACCAAAAGCCCATGTTGAAGCCCCTGTTGCCGGCTCAATAGTACTAGCAGCAGTACTCCTAAAACTTGGAAGCTATGGCATAATACGTATCACAACTTTACTCAATCCCTTAACAGAATTTATGTTATATCCTTTTTTAACTCTTTCTTTATGAGGTATACTTATAACTAGCTCTATCTGCTTACGTCAAACAGACCTTAAATCTCTCATTGCCTATTCCTCCGTAAGCCATATGGCCCTAGTAATCGTAGCTATTCTTATTCAAACCCCCTGAAGCTTCATAGGAGCAACAGCCCTAATAATTGCCCATGGTCTAACTTCATCCATACTATTTTGCTTAGCTAATACTAACTATGAACGCATCCACAGTCGTACTATAATTTTAGCTCGAGGTTTACAGACAATTTTACCAATTATAGCTACCTGGTGACTTCTAGGCAGTTTAACTAATCTTGCTCTACCACCAACAATTAACTTAATTGGTGAATTATTTATTATCCTTTCCTCTTTCTCCTGATCATATATTACAATATTATTAACAGGATTAAATGTAGTTATCACAGCCCTATACTCCTTATATATATTAATTTTAACGCAACGAGGAAAATACTCTCAACATGTTCAAACAATTAACCCATCATTCACACGAGAAAATGCTCTAATAACCCTGCACATCCTACCCTTAATTCTCCTTACATTTAGTCCTAAACTTATCCTAGGACCTACATTTTGTAAATATAGTTTAACAAAAACATTAGATTGTGAATCTGATAATAGAGGTTAATATCTTCTTATTTACCGAGAAAGACTGCAAGAACTGCTAATTCATGCTTCCATGCTTAAACGCATGGCTTTCTCACTTTTAAAGGATAGAAGTAATCCGTTGGTCTTAGGAGCCAAAAATTTGGTGCAACTCCAAATAAAAGTAATAAACTGCTTCCTAACTTTTATATTAGCCTCACTATTAGTATTATTACTACCAGTAACAATAGCCTTCCTACCTACTTATAAAACCAGTAAATATCCTTACTATGTGAAAATAGCCATTTCATATGCATTCTTTATTAGCCTAATTCCCACTCTCTTGTTTATTAATTTTGGCCACGAAGCAATTATCTCTAACTGACAGTGGATAACTCTACAAACAATAAAATTAACCATAAGCTTTAAACTAGATTACTTCTCATTACTTTTTATACCAGTAGCTTTATTTGTTACTTGATCAATTATAGAATTCTCCATATGATATATACATTCAGACCCCAACATCAACCGATTCTTCAAATATCTTCTAATATTCCTAATCACAATAATAATTCTAGTCACCGCTAATAATTTATTTCAACTTTTTATCGGTTGAGAAGGAGTTGGGATCATATCATTTCTTCTAATCGGATGATGATATGGCCGTACAGACGCAAATACTGCCGCCTTACAAGCCATTCTTTATAACCGTATCGGCGATGTTGGTTTTATTCTGGCAATAGCATGATTTATAACCTATTCAAATTCTTGAGAATTACACCAGATCCTAATAACTGAAAATAAAAATAACAACCTACCACTTCTAGGTTTAATCCTAGCTGCCACAGGAAAATCAGCCCAATTTGGGCTACACCCTTGACTACCTTCTGCAATAGAAGGCCCAACACCTGTTTCAGCATTACTTCACTCAAGTACTATAGTCGTTGCCGGTATTTTTCTCCTAATTCGATTCTATCCTCTAGTAGAGAATAATGAATTAGCTAAAACATTAATCTTAACATTAGGAGCACTAACCACACTATTTGCAGCTATCTGCGCTCTCACCCAAAATGATATTAAAAAAATTGTAGCCTTCTCAACATCCAGCCAGCTAGGCTTAATAATAGTAACAATTGGCATTAACCAACCACACCTAGCATTCCTACACATCTGCACCCACGCATTCTTTAAAGCTATACTATTTATATGCTCCGGTTCAATTATTCATAATCTAAATGACGAGCAAGATATCCGAAAAATAGGCGGTTTATTCAAAGCTATACCATTCACCACCACAGCCCTTATTATTGGAAGCTTAGCATTAACAGGTACCCCATTCTTAACAGGCTTTTACTCAAAAGACCTAATTATCGAAACTGCTAACACGTCGTATACCAACGCCTGAGCCCTTCTAATTACACTAATTGCAACCACCCTAACAGCCGTCTACAGTACACGTATTTTATATTATGTGCTACTTGGACAACCACGATTTAATGCTTTAACCTTAATTAATGAAAACAACCCTCTCCTAATTAATCCTATTAAACGTCTATTAATTGGAAGTATTTTTGCTGGATTTTTAATTTCACTAAATCTACCACCAATAACTACACCACAAATAACCATACCAACATACTTAAAACTCACCGCCTTACTAATCACTCTAACAGGCTTTATTCTAGCCTTAGAACTTAGTATATTAACACAAAACTTAAAATTATCTCCAACTCAAAACCACTATAACTTCTCAAATATGCTTGGTTATTTTCCTATCACAATTCACCGCCTTATCCCATTTACCAGCTTAATAATAAGCCAAACGCTAGCCTCAATAGTTCTAGACTTAACTTGAATTGAGATATCATTACCCAAACTTATCTCTAATATTCAAAAATTCTACTCTACTGCAGTTTCTAGTCAAAAAGGACTTATTAAATCTTATTTCCTCTCTTTTATAATCACTCTCTCAATCAGCCTTTTAATCCTTAATTCCCTCGCGTAATTTCTATTACTACCACAATACATGTTACTAAAGATCACCCTGATACAATTACAAGCCAAAACCCGTAACTATATAATGCCGCAATACTTATAGGCTCTTCACTAAAAAATCCTGTATCACCAGTATCATAAAGATATCAATCCCCTTCTCCATGAAAATTTAATACAATTTCTAACTTAATATCTTCCTCTAACGTTGTATATACAATTAATAGTAATTCTCCTACAACACCTATAATTAATGTTAAAAGAACAGTAGTATTAGAAGACCATACCTCAGGATATTCCTCTATAGCCATTGCCGTAGTATAACCAAATACAACCAGCATCCCTCCTAAATAAATTAAAAATACTATTAATCCTAAGAACGAACCACCATAATTCAATACAATTCCACAACCAATCCCCCCGCTAATAATCAATCCAACACCCCCATAAATTGGTGAGGGTTTTGTAGAAAACCCTACGAAACTAACTACAAAAATAGTACTCAAAATAGTTACAATATATGTCATCATAATTTCCACATGGACTAAACCACGACCTATGACATGAAAAATCATCGTTGTTTTTCAACTACAGAAACTTTATGAATAACATTCGAAAAACTCATCCACTTATAAAAATAATTAACAGCTCTTTCATTGACCTCCCAGCACCCTCAAATATCTCATCATGATGAAACTTTGGCTCCTTACTAGGAATTTGTTTAATTGCACAAATCCTAACCGGACTATTTCTAGCCATACACTACACATCAGACACCATAACAGCTTTCTCCTCCGTCACACACATCTGCCGAGATGTAAATTACGGCTGACTGATTCGATATCTCCACGCCAATGGAGCCTCTATATTCTTCATTTGCCTATTCCTCCATGTAGGACGAGGACTCTATTATGGCTCCTATATATTCCTTGAAACATGAAACATTGGTGTTCTACTTTTATTTGCAGTCATAGCTACTGCTTTCATAGGCTACGTACTCCCTTGAGGCCAAATATCATTCTGAGGAGCAACAGTCATCACCAATCTACTTTCAGCTATCCCTTATATCGGTACTAATCTCGTAGAATGAATCTGAGGAGGTTTCTCTGTTGATAAAGCCACTCTAACCCGCTTTTTCGCCTTCCACTTTATTCTTCCCTTTGTCGTAGCCGCACTCGCAGGAGTACATCTCTTATTCCTACATGAAACCGGCTCAAACAATCCATCCGGATTAAACTCAGACACGGACAAAATTCCTTTTCACCCTTATTATACTATTAAAGACATTCTAGGAGCCTTAATCATAATCACCACCCTATCCTCTCTAGTCCTATTTACCCCAGATATATTAGGAGATCCAGACAACTATATCCCCGCAAACCCTCTTAATACACCACCCCACATTAAGCCAGAATGATATTTCCTATTTGCCTATGCAATTCTACGATCAATTCCTAATAAACTTGGGGGAGTCATAGCACTTGTCTTATCAATCGCAATCCTAATAATCATCCCACTCCTCCACACAGCCAAACAACGAAGCATAATATTCCGGCCAATGAGTCAATGTATATTCTGAATTCTAGTAGCAGACCTAGCCACACTAACTTGAATTGGAGGTCAACCAGTCGAACACCCATTTGTAGTAATCGGCCAATTAGCTTCCATAATCTATTTTCTATTAATCCTTTTAATTATACCTATTACAAGCATAATTGAAAATCAACTTTTAAAATGAAGAATAGAGCCTTAGTAGTATAATTAATACACTGGTCTTGTAAGCCAGAACTGGAGATTTAGACCTCCCTAAGACATCAAGGAAGAAGCACTTGCCCCACCATCAGCACCCAAAGCTGATATTCTTTTAAACTATTCCTTG